GGTATCCATTTTTCATGATATTATGCATGGATCAGCGCGAATTCTTCAGAAAAAATTGTGGAAGACACAATGGAATCTGATAAGTGAGATTTCGAGTAAGTGTTTACATAATTTTCTTCTGTCCGAAGAAAAGATTCATCGAAATAATGAGTCACCATTGATATCGACACATCTGAGCTCGCCAAATGTTCAGGAGTTCCTCTATTCAATCCTTTTCCTTCTTCTTGTTGCTGGACATCTCGTTTGTACACGTCTTTTCTTTGTTTCCCGAGCCTATAGTGAGTTACAGACAGAGTTCGAAAAGATCAAATCTTTGATGAATCCATCATACATGATTGAGTTGCGAAAACTTCTGGATAGGTATCCCACATCTGAACTGAATTCTTTCTGGTTAAAGTTAAAGAATCTCTTTCTAGTTGCTCTGCAACAATTAGGATATTCTATACGTTCTAAGAAGAAATATTTGAATATAAATCTCATCGATCTCATAAGTATCATACCAAATCCCATCAATCGAATCATTTTTTCGAGAAATACGAGACATCTAAGTCATACAAGTAAAGAGATCTATTCATTGATAAGAAAAAGAGAAAACGTGGGCGATCATTGGATTGATGATAATCCAATAGAATTCTGGTTCGCGAACAGTGATTCGATTAGTGATAAAGAAAGAGACTTCTTGGTTCAGTTCTCCATCTCCACCTTAACGACAGAAAAAAGTATTGATCAAATTCTATTGAGTCTGACTCATAGCGATCATTTATCAAAGAATGACTCTGCTTATCAAATGATTGAACAACCGGGAGCAATTTACTTACGATACTTAGTTGACATTCATCAAAAGTATCTAATGAATTATGAGTTCAATACATCCTGTTTAGCAGAAAGGCGGATATTCCTTGCTAATTATCAGACAATCACTTATTCACAAACTTCGTGTGGGGCTAATCGTTTTCATTTCCCGTCTCATGGAAAACCCTTTTCGCTCCGCTTAGCCTTATCCCCCTCTAGGGGTATTTTAGTGATAGGTTCTATAGGAAGCGGACGATCCTATTTGGTCAAATACCTAACGACAAACTCCTATCTTCCTTTCATTACAGTATTTCTGAACAAGTTCCCGGATAGCAAGCCTAGGGAGTTGATTCTTGATGAGGAGGAGGATGAGAGTGACTATGATGTTAGTGACTATATTGATGCTAGTGACTATATTGATGCTAGTGACGATATTGATGCTAGTGACGATATTGATACTAGTGACCTTGATAGGGAGCTGCGGCGTATAGAGTGGCTAGCTGAGGATGTGATGGATGAGTTCACCAATATTGAACTGCTGGCGGAAGTAGACCGATTTTTTATCACCCTTCACTTCGAATTAGCAAAAGCAATGTCTCCTTGCATAATATGGATTCCAGACATTCATGATCTGGATATGAATGAGTCGAAGGACTTATCCCTCGGTCTATTAGTGAACTATCTCTCCAGGGATTGTGAAAGATGTTCTACTAGAAATATTCTTGTTATTGCTTCGACTCATATTCCCCAAAAAGTGGATCCCGCTCTAATAGCCCCGAATCAATTCAATACATGTATTAAGATACGAAGGCTTCTTATTCCACAACAACGAAAGCGCTTTTTAACTCTTTCATATACTAGGGGATTTCACTTGGAAAAGAAAATGTTCCATACTAATCGATTCGGGTCCACAGCCATGGGTTCCAATGCACGAGATCTTGTAGCACTTGCCAATGAGGCCCTATCAATTAGTATTACACAGAAGAAATCAATTCTAGACACTAATACAATTAGATCTGCTCTTCATAGACAAACTTGGGATTTGCGAGCCCATGTAATACCGGTTCAGGATCACGGGATCCTTTTCTATCAGATAGGAAGGGCTGTTGCACAAAAAGTACTTCTAGGAAATTGCCTCCTAGATCCTATATCTATCTATATAAAGAAGCAATTGTGTGAAGAAGGGGATCCTTATTTGTACAAATGGTACTTCGAACTTGGAACGAGCATGAAGAAATTAACGATACTTCTTTATCTTTTGAGTTGTTCTGCCGGATCGGTCGCTCAAGACCTTTGGTCTCTACCCGGACCCGATGAAAAAAATAGGATCACTTCTTATCGGTTCGTTGAGAATGATTCTGATCTAGTTCATGGCCTAGTAGAAATAGAAGGCGCTCTGATGGCATCCTCGCGGACAGAAAGAGATTGCAGTCGGTTTGATAATGATCGAGTGAAATTCCTTCTTCGGCCCGAACCAAGGAATCCCTTATATATGATGCAAAATGGATCTTGTTCTATCGTTGATCAGAAATTTCTCTATCAAAAATACGAATCGGAGTTTGAAGAAGGGGAAATAGAGGAGGGTTTCTTCGATCACATAGACTGGGCTCCTAGAATATGGCGCCCTTGGGAATTTCTATTTGATTGTATCGAAAGGCCCAATGAATTGGGATTTCCCTATTGGGCCGGTCGGGGGATCCTTTATGAT